CGGTAAGGCGGAGGACTGCAAATCCTTTTTTCCCCGGTTCAAATCTGGGTGTCGCCTGATCAACAAAAGACCGAAAATCCCTTATTTTTTTATATAACTCCCCGAAATATTCCCCAGCGGAGGGGAAGGGGGGAGCTGTTGGTACGGGCTTGATTCGAAGCATATAGGGGTTTCGCGAAAGATATGTATATGTAACTTTTATATATATAAAAGTGGCAAAAAAACTTCTGTTCAGTAACCCCTGTATGTATAATCGACTGTCTCTCCTTTTTTTTTCACAGAGACGAAATATAGATCAAATGGAAAAGAAAAAAGAGGTATGTGTGTGATAGATAATGATCCACTTTGGTTATATAATATTATTTTTATTCCTACCTGCTTGCTATATTAGTAAGACTCCCTCGGCCAACGGGGGTCGTTGCATATTTTGCTTGTGCTTCATCTTTCCCAATTATACTAGAAATCATAATGATCAGAAAATTTTGATAAAAATTTATTATAAGTGCATTTATTGGATTGGTTCATTAAATAAAGAGTTTGGGGTAAGAATCCCCTTTTGACTATGCACCCCGGATTTCACTATTATTAGTGAACAAGAATGGAAAAATTCCTTCATATTCATAGAGATCGGGGACATAATTCACATGGATATAGTAAGTCTCGCTTGGGCTGCTTTAATGGTAGTCTTTACATTTTCTCTTTCACTCGTAGTATGGGGAAGAAGTGGACTCTAGAATTACTATTAATGTAATTGCGGTAAGGAATCAAACTTTCTCAATTGTTTTATAGAAAGGGTTTTGTTTGAACATTAATTAGAATAATGTCAATGAAATAGATATTAAAATGCTTCCCATGTTTGTATTTCGGAAGGGGATACGGGTGGGGGTCGTAAGAAATTTTCGTTTTCCTAAATTCTTTATTTCGCCGCAGGGCTTTTCTCAGACTTATATAGGGACAATGGGTAACAACAGACCACTTATTGTTATTTATTTGTATTCTTTTTTCGCTGGATACTGGGATTTCGCTTTTAAATAATAAGAAATCTCGTAATTCAAGCCGTAAAAGTAACTTTTTTATTATTTCGGATTGATCTACATTTGTATCTTTATACAGTACAACTTTATACACTACAAGCTAATCTAATAGATAATATGGTAGAAAGATATCAATCTTTCTACCATATTATCAAATCTCATAGAATACTGTTGATTCTAGCCTGCGTATTTAATTGAAGATTTAAGAAACTAAATTGGAAGCCTTTGGTTCTTAAATCATTCTCATTGATAAAGACCTATAAGAAGGCAAGTTTCATTCATATTAATCGTTTTGACTGACCGTTTTTACATATATGATAAGTAAAAAAGCAGTAGGAACTAGAATGAAGAGTGCAGTAGCAATAAATGCGAGAATATTTACTTCCATAATCTAATTTGTTTTTACTTCGCAATAACTCGGGATTTAATCCCATAGAGATAAAAAAAATTCGCCTGTAAATTCAACGGGATGAATTACATCTCAATGATATTGAATCGCATCAATATTATGAATAACAATAGCTGGACTATCAAATTACTTCGTCGTCGCGAATTAAATAGTATAACATAGGAAGATCCTTTATCCATACTCAATAGAAAATCGAATTCGTAATCGAATCAAGAAATCTTTTTTTTTTATTCTTCTATATTCGTAACCTAATGTCTTCCTTGGACAATCATCGGATGAAGTATCATCTGACCGTTTTCCACTTACATTGCATTGACCCCATAAAAAATAACAACAATAAAAGTAAAATAAAAGGGGGTAAGGAGTTAAACTGGAAACTCCTATTTTCTTTTTAGGATATAATTTTCTTTTTCTTGTAAGAAAAAGAAAAGTGTGAAAAAGCCAAATTCCGGTATAAAAGATCTAATCTTCTCTAAAATTATTTCATTTTATAGGCTTTGTTCTTTTTTCGATAGCACCTTTAATTTTACTAAGATAAAGATAAGAAAGAAAACTATTATTCATTATCTCACGAATAATAAAGCTAAAGGGGGTACTTGTTTGATCTTTCTTTTATTAATAGTATCTTTTCTTGCATTAGTACTAGCATACATTAAACGTTTGGTGTAAAATTTGACTGAGATAGATTTTTTAAAAGTAGTTAGTTTCAGTCATTGAGACTGCAGAGCTAGAAATAGAAAGGAAAATAGTTTTAATCTGAAAACTATTTTCGGGGTAACTAAAATTTCATTTTGTAGTGTACAAGAAATGAATTCTCGTTGTGCATGTGCTCCCGAGAAACATATGATACTCTATCCCATTAGATAGAGGCAATAAACTTTAAAACTAGACGCAGTACGCTATCCCTTGGAATCCTGACTATTATGTTCAAAAATATGATGTTCCCAACAATTAGACTAATGCAATTCTATCTCTCCCCACCAATCGGTACTAGTTGAAGTAATGACAATTTATATATTTGTTTGTCTTTGGTGAGAAATACCTAAAAAAGAAAAAAAATACCTATTGAGAAGGTTGAATGGCTGAAATGCTATTCATTTTGGTGTGCCTCTTTTGCCAGAAAAAAAATGTATAGATGAATTGATGTTTTTATTTGATCCGTCGGGACTGACGGGGCTCGAACCCGCAGCTTCCGCCTTGACAGGGCGGTGCTCTGACCAATTGAACTACAATCCCAGGGAAATAAGGTATACCGCATCAATATTTTTAGGGTTGAATTCAAACCTCGTTTTTTTTTCGTGTTGTAACAGAGACCCAAGTGATATAGTGATATCAACATGTCTATGCACTTTCTTTTTATTGAGAGCGACACAAATTACATTACTAATGATCCTTTCCTTATTTTTAAATCGGTTGATAATCAATCTTTCAATAAAAAATATCGTTTACTTATACTTAGACTTTCTTTATATTTACAGATACTGATATGAATCTAGATCATTTTATTATCTATAATAATATAAAAAAGGAATTCGTTTATTCCCACGTATCGTGCGTTCGGTAAGACAAAAATTTACATCTGACGATCTATGGACGACCTATGAGCGAATTCTTGGGCCGAGCTGGATTTGAACCAGCGTAGACATATTGCCAACGAATTTACAGTCCGTCCCCATTAACCGCTCGGGCATCGACCCAGGAAAAATAAATTCCATTTTCAATTTTAGGCTGATTGATAATGCACGATCAACTTCCTTTTGTAGTACCCTACCCCCAGGGGAAGTCGAATCCCCGCTGCCTCCTTGAAAGAGAGATGTCCTGAACCACTAGACGATGGGGGCATACGTGTCTGACCGCCATCATACTATGAGCATAGTATCAACAGTTTTTCCAAATTGTCAATAGAGTTAATAGAATGTAAGAATATGATTCGACCCAAGAGATCCTTCCGCCATTCCCGATATATAAAGCCATTATCATTATACATACTAGAAGCTCTATTTAATTTAATAATATTATTTATTTTATTAGAATATATTCTAACTAATAAAATAAATAAAAAATCTAAATTAAATATCTATAAAACTTAAAACATTTCTTATAAATATAACTAAATACAAGGTAAAGGGTTCCTTTGTGGAATGATTTATACACCCCAAAATAAAAAAATACAATATTTCGTCCACTTTATTAATTCATTCATTTTTATTTTAAGACGAAATGTGCCTTCGTAGTAAACCATAAATTTTTAAAAGGATAAATCCTGGATGAGAAAGGCGATAAAATTTAGGAAATTGTTTTTTCTTGATTAAGGGGACAAATCCACCTTCTCCAGCACATGATTAAATCATATGATTTAACGAAATATCTTGGATCTAGGATCTATGTCGTCGAATTGGTAGGTACGTGTATCAAGTTATTTTTGTTCTGATGGGTATCAATTTAAGAAAAGAAAAGTTGAGGGTCGGCTTGGTTCATTGAAGTGATAGGTTAAAAAGATCAAAAACTCCTTATATTCTTATATTATAGTAAATCAACTTTATTTTTCCGGAAAGAGCCACTAGCCACTATAAATTATAATATATTATATAGTATAGTCTAAAGTCTGTATGGTCTATAATACATATGCTATGTAATATAAGGGGAAAGATAATAGTGACTCATTCAGGAATTCCGTTACGTTAAAGGGCCCCTTTAACTCAGTGGTAGAGTAACGCCATGGTAAGGCGTAAGTCATCGGTTCAAATCCGATAAGGGGCTTTTTACTTTTTTTTTCATAAAACCCGAATCGTAGTATTCATATTTGAACGTAGAATATATTTGCTTCTTGCTATTTTTAAAGGAAAAAGGAAAGAACTGTATAATATAAGTCTAATACCTTTTAGTAGTTATAAAATTGAACATTTATTCATTAAAAATAATAATAATAAAAATTATAAGAGAAGGCATCTATTGAATCACCCAATATTCCTATTTTTTTTTTTCACTTATTTCAAACTAATCCATTGTAAAGATTAGAAATCAACAAATTAAAGGGGAAAAGTAAGTAGACCTGACCTATTGAATTAGTACTATATCTACTATTCTGATAATAAAATTCGATAGAGATGAAATTGGAACGGCTGACCCCCTTTTTGTTTAATTTCTTTGGACTGTGCACTAATTTGTCGATATTTCCGATTCAATTTTTTTATTCCTAGATATTCCATAAGAATTAATTGGCTATTCCTTGCCTTCTCTATGAAGTAAGGGAAAAGTTTGTTTGTTCGAAATCCCAACGTAAAAACCCCTTTTCGCTATCTTTCTTTGATTCTAGAGGAGAATTAATATCTATTTATAGAGTAATATTTAGATAGATCTATTAGGTCGTAATTTCATGTACCAACTATTTTTAGATCGACACATCTCATATTTTTGTTTCGACAATGTGATGGAAAAAACATGCGAGAAAAACTAGCATTTCGGGTCTTTTTTATATTGTATGGAATTTCATTAAGTTAGAAGTTAGGGAAAAATAGTAATTCTCTAAAATTTTGCATTCTTTCCTCAACCCATCA